TTTAGCTTACTATCTGATTTTTATTTAAATCCTATTGGTGAAAATCGGGAAGAAAAAAAAAATAAACAAAACTTACTGGATTTTACAATAATTTAAATTTAACCTATTTAGTTCATTAGTTAAGGAATTATATCTATGTCAAATAAAATATCTGAAACTCTCACTTTTGAATGCGAAACAGGTAATTATCATACCTTTTGCCCTATTAGTTGTGTAGCTTGGTTATATCAAAAAATTGAAGATAGTTTTTTTTTAGTAGTCGGTACAAAAACATGTGGTTATTTTTTACAAAATGCTTTAGGAGTTATGATTTTTGCAGAACCTCGCTACGCTATGGCAGAGTTAGAAGAAGGAGATATTTCAGCTCAGTTAAATGATTATGAAGAATTAAAGCGACTTTGTCTTCAAATTAAACAAGATCGAAATCCAAGTGTTATTATATGGATTGGTACGTGTACTACAGAAATAATAAAAATGGATTTAGAAGGCATGGCACCAAAACTAGAAAATGAGCTTGGGATACCAATTGTGGTAGCAAGAGCAAATGGACTAGATTACGCATTTACTCAGGGAGAAGATACTGTTTTAGCTGCTATGGCACATCGTTGTCCAGAACAAATTTTATTGGTTGATAAAAAAAAAGTAATACAAGATTCAAATATACAAAATTTTTTTTCTTTTCTTTCTCTTGAAAAAAAAGAAGAAACAATTAATAAAAACTTTGAAAAATTAAAAAAAAATCCTCCATTAGTTCTTTTTGGCTCATTACCTTCTACTGTAGCTTCCCAACTTAGTTCAGAATTAAAGCGTCAATCTATTCAAGTATCAGGTTGGTTACCAGCTCAAAGATATACTGACCTTCCTTCATTAGGTGATCAAGTATATGTATGTGGTGTTAATCCGTTTTTAAGTCGTACAGCAACAACTTTAATGAGACGTCGTAAATGTAAACTAATAGGAGCACCTTTTCCTATTGGTCCTGATGGAACACGAGCTTGGATTGAAAAAATTTGTTCAGTATTTGGAATTAAAACTGAAGGTTTAGAAAAAAGAGAAGAACAAATATGGGAAAATTTAAAAGATTATTTAGATTTAGTACGAGGAAAATCTGTTTTTTTTATGGGAGATAATCTTTTAGAAATATCATTAGCTAGATTTTTAATTCGTTGTGGAATGATTGTTTACGAAATTGGTATTCCTTACTTAGATAAACGATATCAAGCAGCTGAATTATTATTTTTACAAAATACATGTAAAAAAATGTCTATACCTATGCCACGTATTGTTGAAAAACCTGATAATTACAATCAAATACAACGTATGCGTGAATTACAACCTGATTTAGCAATTACTGGTATGGCTCATGCAAATCCTTTAGAAGCAAGAGGAATTAATACTAAATGGTCTGTTGAATTTACTTTTGCTCAAATTCACGGTTTTACAAATGCAAGAGATGTTCTTGAACTTGTTACTCGTCCTTTACGACGGAATAATAATTTGGAAAACTTAGGTTGGAGTAACTTAACAAAAAAAGAAAAAAAAGTCAAATTTAATTAAGTATTTTATTTTTTACTAATTTATTAGAATTAATATATTAAGAAATTTAATAAATTATTTTTTATTCAGTGTGTTAACACACTGAATAAAAAATAATTTATTAAATTTGACTTTTTACTTCTAATAAAATTAAATTAACTTTTTTTATTTTATCCTACTTCTATGCTTTTAAGGAAGAAAATATTTTATTATGATAACAAACATTCCCTTACAGCTTTGTGTGCTATGGGCTTCAATATTATCATGGATAAATATTTCAAGTCCGTTGATTTTATTTGGATTATACTATGGATTTCTTACAACACTGCCTATTGGCCCTTCTCAAATTTTATCTATACGAGCTTTTCTTTTAGAAGGAAATCTAAGTGGTACTGTTGCTATAAGTGGTTTAATGTTAGGACAATTAGTAATATTTTTATCAATATATTATTCACCTCTTTACATAATATTAATAAAACCTCATACAGTAACTTTTTTAGTTTTACCATATATTTTATTTTATTGGTACAAAATTAAAGATCTTTTAGATTATCAATCTTTACGCCCTATAAGTTCACTTAATGATCCTAAAATTTATAAAGTATTTTTTGATAGTTTTATTTTTCAATTATTAAATCCCGTTCTTTTACCAAGTCCTGTATTAGCTAGATTAATTAGTCTTTTTTTTTTTCGTTATAGTAACAATTTTTTATTTGTTTTAAGTTGTTTTTTTGGTTGGTTAAGTGGTCATTTTTTTTTCTTAAATTTTACTAAAATAGTTTTAGTTCGTATAGAACAGGATTCACCTGTACTTTATCTTTTAGTAAAACGTCTTGTTTACCGAACATTTAGCATTTTTATTTTAGTTTGTTTTTTAGTATATTTAGGTAGAGCTCCAGTACCCTTATTTACTAAAAAACTAAGTAACGAATTTGCATTTAATCAACAATTAAAAACTTTTAAATTTCCATGGTTAAATAAACCTTGGCCTACCGTTTTTTTCGATTATCATCGATGGAATCGCCCATTACGTTATATTGAAAATAGTCGATTTAGTAATAAAAGTCCTGTAAAAAAAAAAGTATCGCAATATTTTTTTGATATATCTACAAATGATGGAAAACAAAAAATATCTTTTACAACTTTACCGAGTTTATCTGTTTTTAAAAAAGATTTAAAAAACTATTTAAATATTTCCAAAAAATCTATTTTGTCTAAAAATTTCTATAAAGATTGGATTGATGTTAAAAATAAAAAAAAAGATAATTTATACTATGAGCTAAAAAATAGACTTAAAGCTTTAGACAACGGCTTTTTTATAAATGACGTTATAGAAAAAAAAACTGGTTTATCTAATAATGAAGGAAGTAATTTAAAAAAAGTTTATGATCCTTTTTTAAATGGATCATTTCGTGGAAAAACAATAGTATCTAAATCACCTTGGCTTTTAACAGAAGATATTTATCAATTAAAAAAAACTAAAAAAACAACATATTTATCAAAAAAAAAAAATAAACTTAAATTTTGGATTTCAAACCAATGGAGAGAATTAGAACGAAAAAATTTACCATTACCTTGGGAACCACTAAATAAAGATGCACGTCGCATTTTAATTTTACTTATTCGAGGATCAAAAAACAAAAAACTCGAAAAAAAATTACAACAAATTGACTTTTCAGAAGAGCAAACACTTGTTAATTCAAATACACAAAGCTCTTTTTCAAATTTAAGTGAAAAATCAGATAATACACTTTTTTTTAATAAAAAATTAAGTAAAATATCATCTTTTAATTGGGAACTTGTTTTAAATTTATCTGCTCGACAAAGAGCTTTGTATTTTAAACAGTTAGAGCGAGAAAAATGGCAAACACTAAACCGTTCCTGGAAAAATCTCTGGTTAAATAATTTGAATAATTTTAATCAATTAAATAAAATTATTTTTTTACTAAAAAAAACATTTTATTTTCATAAACAATTCCGACTTCAAGAAATTTCAAAAGAAATGCCACGATGGACATCAAAATTACGAAATGATAAATTTGATGTTATAGCTGGTGGAGTTACTGATATTCGTCAACGAAAAGTAAAAAATTTAGGATATATTGTAAAAGGAAAAGATAAAAGAAGAAAAATTGTAAGACGTTTTTCACAACAATCTGACTTTCGTCGAAAATTAGTAAAAGGTTCTATGCGTGCTAGAAGACGTAAAACATTAATATGGAAAATTTTACAACTTAAAACACATTCTCCATTTTTTTTACGAATAAATGAACAACATATTACATTTCACTTTTCATTAAAAAAATTCAATTTACTTTCTATAAAAAATGTTTTTAAAAATCCTATAGAAAAACGAAAAAAAATAACATTTTTTTCAACTGGAACTGGAAATAGTATTATTACAAAGAAAACAAAAGCAGATCGTCTTGCAATAGCAAATAGATGGGATTTTCCATTAGCTCAATGGGGAAGAAGTTGGTTATTAATTATTCAATCATATTTTAGAAAATATTTAATATTACCTACATTAATAATATTTAAAAATGTTAGTCGTTTAATATTATTTCAAACTCCTGAATGGAGTGAAGATTGGAATGAATGGAAAAAAGAAATTTATATAAAATGTACTTATGATGGTACTGAAGTTTCAGAAAAAGAACTACCAGATCAATGGCTTAGAGATGGTCTTCAAATAAAAATTATATATCCTTTTAATCTAAAACCTTGGCATAGATTACAATTTAAAACAAACAAAGAAAAAATTTTATTAAATTCTTTAAATAATGAAGAAAAAAATTCAAATAATTTATTGAATGCTAATAAAGATTTGTATAAAAAGAAAAATAAAAAAATTAATTACAGTTATTTAACAGCTTGGGGTTTTCAAACCAATGCACCTTTTGGAGATATTAAAAAAAAGGCCTCTTTTTGGAAACCAATTCGTATAGAATTAGTAAAAAAATGGAAAAAATTTATTTTACTAAAATTTAACAAAATTTATTTTAATTTTTTCTTTTTAAAAAAAAAAACTATTCTTAATTCTGTTAGTACTGAATTAAATAATAATAAGTTGAAAAAAACAAAAAAATCAGATACTAAAATTAGTAATAATTTGGAACTTCCTTTAAATTATAAAAAAAAAAACAAAAATTTAAGAGAACAAATTATATCTAAATTTAATAAAAATACTTTATTAAAAAATCAAATTAAGAATAAATCTAAAACTTTTCTAAATATTGAAAAATTAGAAAAATTAAAAAATGTCAAAAAATACAAAATTAAAGAAATAACTGAAAAAACTTGTTTTGATAAAATAGAATTTTCTAAAAAATCAAAAAGTAAAAATAAAGTTTATTTTAATAATAAAAAAAAAATTATTGAAATTGAATATCAAATTAAAAAGTATTTAAAAAAAAATATTAAAGTAATAAAAAAATGGTTATATTTAATAAAAATTTATTTTTATAAAATAAATAAAAACATTTTAAATTTTTATATTTCTTTTATTTCATTTAATATTAATTTAATGTTAAAAATTAAGCAAAATTTTCTTTTTGGTAAAAATCAAAAAACTTGGAATTTATTAAAAAGTTCTCAAATTGAGTATAAAAAAAATGAAATTAATTGTGAATTTACAACTAATTTTAATAATGAAAATATTTTGTTAATATCTCAGTCATATTTATTCCATAAAATTTGGCAAACAAAAACAATAAATAAATGTAATTTTAAAAAGCTATTAAAAATTTGGACAGCTAATTTGATTTTAAAAAAAAAAATAAAAACTAATTTGAAAAAAGAAGGAATTTTTTCTCTAATAAAATTTGAAGATTTTCAAGAAAAAACTTTAAAAAAATGGTTACAAAATTTTAATAGGTATAATATATCATCACAAATATGGTATACAATAGCACCACAAAAATGGAAAAATCAGGTTACTCAGCAATGGATAAATCAAAATAAAAAAAACTTTAGTATTGCAGAAAAACAAACAAAAACTTCAGTTTTATCTCAAAGAAAAAAAAAAAGTTACAAACTAATTACAAATTCTTTACTAGAACAAAATAAAAAATTAAATAAACAATATCAATATAATTATTTATGTTATAGCTATCTTGATTTTGAAAAAATACATAATTTAAAAAAATCAGCAGAAAATAAAGAAACAATATTTAATAAACAAAATTCCCAAGCATTAAAAAATAAAATAAATACTTACATTAAATCTAATTTAGTTTTATGGTTAATTCCACCATTTATAGAAAAAAAACATATAACTAAAATAGAAAAAGTAAATATATCTAAAATTTCTTTATTAAAGCAAAAAAATAAAAAAAATATTCAAAAAAAAAAATCACTTCGTGAAAGAGAGCGCCATCAAACTATTCGTCAATGGAAATGGAAATCAAAAAATGTAGAAAAAAAATTTAAAGAATTAGGAGATATGGCTTCTCTTATGACTTTTATGCAAAATCAAGAAAATGTTATTTCACTTTCTGCTAAAATGAGAGAAAATTTAGATTTATTTCGTCTTCTTTTTTGTAGAGATATAGGTGTAAATAAATTAACAATTAATTCTGAACATCGTATACCACGTGTACTCGATGATGAAATTTTAATGTATAAAATAGTAAGCATTTTTTTAAAATCAAAAATAAGATTCAAAAAAATTTTAAATTTAAAAATTTTAAATGAATCTACATCACAAATAGCTTTTTTTCAAAACAATTCTAAATCTAATTTTAGACTAATTAATATTGAAGATGCTATGCTTTCACGACATCGTAAAGAGTTAAAAATATTAAATCTTTTGTATTTAGATAAAAATAAAACGTCAAATTTAGATAAAAATTTTGTAAATAAAAATAAAGAAAAGCTAATAAAATTACAGAGAATTCAAGATAAAAGTAAAAATGTAACAATTAAACATTTTCTTTGGCCTAGTTTTCGATTAGAAGATTTGGCATGTGTTAATAGATTTTGGTTTAATACAAATAATGGAAGTCGGTTTACTATGTTAAGAATTCGTATGTATACTTAAAATTTTTTAATTGTTGAGAAATTCTTGGTTATAACCAAAAATTTCTCATTATTTTCATTTTTTATAAATTTTAAGTTTTGTTTTATTACTTATAATAAAAACTATTAATTAACTATAATCTATTATTAATTATAATAAAATTATAAAATTTAGGAGCAATACTTTTATGTCCAAAAAATTATTTATTAATTCATCATTATTTTCTAAAGAACAGACAGGATCTGTAGAATTTCAAATATCATATCTAACTAATAGAGTTTTGAAACTGACAGATCATTTAAAATGGCATGGTAAAGATTATTCATCTCAAAGAGGTTTATGGAAAATTTTAGGAAAACGTAAGCGTCTTTTAAGTTACTTATCGCAAACAAATTTAGCAAGTTATGAAAATTTAATAAATAAATTAAATATTCGTAAATTAAAAATTCGTTAATTTTTTTTAGCTATTTTTTTATAATAAATGAAAAGGAGCATCATATATGACCATGCTTGCTATGAAAACAAAACCCATGATAGTAAGTATGGGTCCTCATCATCCATCAATGCATGGTGTTCTTCGACTTATGATTACTTTAGAGGGAGAAAACGTTATTGATTGTGAACCTATATTAGGTTATTTACATAGGGGTATGGAAAAAATTGCTGAAAATAGAACAATTGTTCAATATCTTCCGTATGTTACAAGATGGGATTACTTAGCTACAATGTTTACAGAAGCTATAACTGTAAATGCACCAGAAAAACTAACAAATATTCAGGTCCCAAAAAGAGCAAGTTATATTAGAATTATTATGTTGGAGTTAAGTCGTATAGCTTCTCATTTATTATGGCTTGGACCTTTTATGGCTGATATTGGTGCGCAAACTCCTTTTTTTTATATTTTAAGAGAAAGAGAAATGATATATGATCTATTTGAAGCAGCTACAGGTATGCGAATGATGCATAATTATTTTCGTATTGGAGGGGTTGCTGTTGATTTACCTTATGGTTGGATCGATAAATGTTTAGATTTTTGTGATTACTTTTTACCTAAAGTTGATGAATATGAAAAACTTATTACACAAAATCCTATTTTTTTAAAACGAGTACAGGGAATAGGCATTATCGAAAGAGAAGAAGCTATAAATTGGGGCTTATCCGGACCAATGTTACGTGCGTCTGGAGTTCAATGGGATCTTCGAAAAGTAGATCATTATGAATGTTATGATGAATTAGATTGGCAAATACAATGGCAAAAAGAAGGTGATTCATTAGCTCGTTATTTAGTACGCATTGGGGAAATGAAAGAATCAATAAAAATAATTCAACAAGCGTTAAAATCAATTCCTGGAGGACCATACGAAAATCTAGAAGCTCGACGACTTCAGCGCGGAAAAAAATCAGAATGGAATAATTTTGAATATCAATTTATTAGTAAAAAACCTTCTCCTACATTTAAACTACCTAAACAAGAGCATTATATTAGAATAGAAGCTCCCAAAGGAGAACTGGGTGTTTTTTTAATAGGAGATGATAGTGTTTTTCCTTGGAGATGGAAAATTCGTCCCCCTGGTTTTATTAATTTACAAATTCTTCCACAACTAGTAAAAGGAATGAAATTAGCAGATATTATGCCAATATTAGGTAGTATAGATATTATTATGGGAGAGGTTGATCGTTAAAATGGGTTTTAATACCAATCTTAAAGAACAAGTTATTAATTTTTTTTATTCAGTGAATGTTTCTAAAGAACTTTTTAATTTTTTATGGATTTTTTTTTCAATTCTTATTCTTTTGTTAGCAATTACAATAGGTGTATTAGTTTTAGTGTGGCTCGAAAGAAAAATATCTGCTGGAATACAACAACGTATTGGACCTGAATATACTGGTCCTTTAGGAATAATTCAAGCTCTAGCAGATGGTTTTAAATTATTATTAAAAGAAGATATTATTCCATCGAAAGGAGATATTTGGTTATTTAATATTGGACCAGCAATAGTTGTTATACCAGTATTTTTAAGTTATTTAGTAATTCCTTTTGGTCATAATATTATTTTAGCTGACCTTAACATAGGTGTTTTTTTTTGGATTGCTATCTGTAGTATCGTTCCGCTTGGACTTCTTATGGCAGGATATGGATCTAATAACAAATATTCATTTTTAGGTGGTCTTCGAGCAGCAGCTCAATCAATTAGTTATGAAATCCCATTAGCTTTGTGTGTATTATCTATATCTCTACGTGTGATTCGTTAAAATAATTTTTTAAATTAAACTTTAGTAAATAAATTTTTTTTATTTTAACTAAAAAAACTAAATTTTCATATGGGTAAAATAAAACAGCTTTTTAATTTGCAGTACTAAAATTTAATCCCATCCTCTATATACAAGAGTGAAAGCATGCAAAACAAATAAAAAATGTACCCCAGGTTCAATTAGTTACAAAAACCCTGATAGCGGGAGCAAAAGATAAAATATATGAAAAATTGTTATATTTTAATTTAATTGTATTTAAAATCGAGCAAAAATAAATGGTTAGAAACACAAAAATACATAACAGATTAGTATAAAATAATTTTATAGATAAAACATATTTATTAAAATACAATAAGGATTTAGCATTAGTAGAAATGTGTAAAAAGTATTTCCTTATAAAATCAATCTAAAGTATAAACCCTATTTATTAAAACAATATGATTATTAGGAACGAAGTAATCCTTTTTTAATTTATAATTAAAAACCATAATATATTAAATATATTAATATTTAAAAAAATTAGACTTGTTAAAAAGGTTGAGATAGATTCAAAAGCATTTATTTTATAGCAAACAGAATCTCATAGGTTAAATTAATAAATTCTTTTAATAAAATTTAGTTAAAATAACTATTGAGGAGCCGTATGACGCTAAAGTTTCATGTACGGTTTTGAAATAGAGATATTAACATTAGTGTTAAATCGACTATAATTATCTAATAGTTTAAGTACAGTTGATATCGTGGAAGCACAATCAAAATATGGCTTTTGGGGATGGAATTTATGGCGTCAACCTATTGGTTTTTTAGCTTTTTTTATTGCTTCTTTAGCCGAATGTGAAAGATTACCTTTTGATTTACCAGAAGCAGAAGAAGAATTAGTTGCAGGTTATCAAACAGAATATTCAGGTATAAAGTTTGGGTTATTTTATGTTGCTTCTTATTTAAATTTATTAGTTTCTTCATTATTTATAACAATTCTTTATTTAGGTGGATGGCATTTTTCTATTCCATTCGTATCAAATTCCAATTATTTAGAATGGAACTTTAATATTGGAACTAATCAAATTATTAACGTAGTAATAGGAATTGTTATTGTATTAATTAAATCTTATTTGTTTTTATTTTGTTCTATTATGACACGATGGACATTACCTAGAGTAAGAATGGATCAATTATTAGATCTAGGATGGAAATTTCTTTTACCTATTGCATTAGGTAATTTATTATTAACAGCTTCTTTTCAAGTTCTTTTATTATAAATAGAAAACATATTTATAAAATTATTTAATCTTTGAAAAAACAAACAATAAAATATATATATATTTGAAGGATATTTATTATATGTTTACTATGTTAAATAGATTTCAAGACTATAGTGAACAAGCAATACAAGCGGCACGATATATTGGTCAAGGCTTTATGGTAACTTTAGACCATATGAATCGTTTACCAATGACTATTCAATATCCCTATGAAAAATTAATTCCATCTGAACGCTTTCGTGGACGTATTCATTTTGAATTTGATAAGTGTATTGCCTGCGAAGTATGTGTTCGTGTATGTCCAATTAATTTACCTGTTGTTGATTGGGAATTAAAAAAAGATGTGAAAAAAAAACAATTAAAAAGTTATAGTATTGATTTTGGAGTTTGTATATTTTGTGGAAATTGTGTTGAATATTGTCCTACAAATTGTTTATCAATGACTGAAGAATATGAACTTTCAATTTATGATCGTCATGATTTAAATTATGATCAAATTGCTTTAGGACGATTACCTATTTCTGTAATTGAAGATTCCACAATTCAAACTATTTCAAACTTAAATTATTTATTTAAAGGAAATACAGAAAGCCATTCAAATTCAAGAAATATTACAAATTTTTTGGAATAAATTAAAAGTAAAAACACAAATAAATATGTGTTTTTTTTTTAATTGGATAAAAAACCAAAAAAACTATTATTTTAAGTTAACAATAGAAAAGGATTTAAATTTATTGTGAATATAATTGAATTATCTGAGTCACTGCATGAAATTATTTTTTTTTTGTTAGAAATAGGTGTAATAGTAGGCAGTTTAGGAGTAGTACTACTTAATAGTATAGTTTATTCAGCGTTTTTTTTAGGACTAGTTTTTTTTTGCATATCTCTTTTATATTTTGCATTAAATGCGGATTTTGTAGCTGCCGCACAAATTTTAATTTATGTAGGGGCCGTAAATGTTTTAATTGTATTTGCTGTAATGTTAATTAATAAACCAGATTCATTAAAAATTTTTCCCTCTTGGACTATAGGAGATAAAATTACTTTTTTAATTTGTTTAAGTCTTTTTTCATTATTAGTTACTATAATTTTAAATACACCATGGTTTAATATTACTTTAATTACAGAGTCAAAACCTTTATTAGAAATTAATTTTACAAAAAATGTTCAACGAATTGGTTATCTTTTATTGACTCAATTTTTGTTACCATTTGAACTTCTTTCTATAGTTCTTTTGGTTGCATTAATAGGCGCTATTTTTTTAGCCCGCCGAGAAAATTTAATTAGAACAAAGGAAAAAAAAGAATTACAAATAGAAAAAAATTTTACAAAATTTTAATCTTTTTTAATTCATAAGGAGTTTTTTTAATGCTTGAACATGTACTTAATTTAGGTGCTTATTTATTTTGTATTGGTGTTTTTGGATTAATTACAAGTCGGAATATGGTGCGAGCACTTATGTGTTTAGAATTAATTTTTAATGCTGTTAATATAAATCTTATAACTTTTTCTAATTCGTTTGATACGCAAGAAAATAAAGGTGAAATTTTTGTTATTTTTATTATAGCTATTGCCGCCGCTGAAGCTGCTATTGGATTAGCTATTGTTTTAGCTATTTATCGTAATAAAAATTCAACTCGTATTGATCAATTTAATTTGTTAAAATGGTAATTAATTTATTTAATTTTATGTAGTTATATATATTTTTTTACTAATGTAAAATTTTTTTTGATTAAAAAAAAAAATTTAATATAATAAAGTTATATTATAACTTTACTAAATTTAAGGCTTTTAACAACATATTGGAGTTTAAAAATTTAATGGCACATTCAGTAAAAATTTATGATACATGTATTGGTTGTACTCAATGTGTAAGAGCATGTCCTACAGATGTATTAGAAATGGTACCTTGGGATGGATGTAAAGCTAATCAAATTGCTTCTGCTCCTAGAACAGAAGATTGTGTGGGTTGTAAACGATGCGAATCTGCTTGTCCAACAGATTTTTTGAGTGTACGTGTTTATTTAGGAGCTGAAACTACTCGAAGCATGGGCTTATCATACTAAGCAAAAAACAAAAAAATTTTCAATATTTTTTACCCATACTCAATTTTTGAGTATGGGGTTTTTTATTTAAAGTTTTTTTTATTTTTTATTATGAGTAACTTTCCTTGGCTAACCATAATTGTTCTTTTACCTGTATCTGCAGGTTTTGTAATTTTATTATTTCCCATAAAAGGAAATAATATTATTCGATGGTACACTTTAGGTGTTTGTTTAGTAGAATTTCTTTTAATCACTTATGTATTTTGTTATTACTTTAAATCTGATAATCCATTTATTCAATTAAAAGAAGACTATAATTGGATTACTTTTTTTGATTTTCATTGGAGATTAGGAATTGATGGTCTTTCAATTGGACTTATTTTATTAACAGGTTTTATTACTACTTTAGCTACTTTAGCTGCTTGGCCCGTTACTCGAAATCCACGATTATTCTATTTTTTAATGCTTGCAATGTATAGTGGTCAAGTAGGATTATTTGCTTCTCAAGATATTTTACTTTTTTTTTTCATGTGGGAATTGGAATTAATTCCAATTTATTTACTTTTATGTATATGGGGAGGGAAAAGACGGTTATATGCTGCTACAAAATTTATTTTGTATACAGCTGGTGGTTCCATTTTTATTTTAATGGGAGCATTAAGTATGGGATTTTATGGCTCTAATCAATTAACATTAGATTTACAAAGCTTATCTAATAAATCGTATCCTATAGAATTAGAAATAATCTTATATTTAGGTTTTTTTATTGCCTATGCTGTTAAATTACCAATATTTCCTTTACATACTTGGTTACCAGATACTCATGGAGAAGCACATTATAGCACCTGCATGCTTTTAGCCGGAATACTTTTAAAAATGGGAGGATATGGATTAATTCGAATTAACATGGAATTACTACCTCATGCTCATTCTATTTTTGCGCCATGGATCGTAATAATAGGAGCAATTCAAATTGTTTATGCAGCACTAACTTCTTTTAGCCAACGTAATTTAAAACGAAGAATTGCTTACTCGTCAATTTCACATATGGGTTTTGTACTTATTGGCATTGGGTCTATGACCGATTTAGGTTTTAATGGAGCTATTTTACAAATGATTTCTCACGGATTAATTGGTGCTGCACTCTTTTTCTTAGCTGGAATAAGTTATGATAGAACACGTACTCTTTTTCTTGAGCAAATGGGAGGAACAGCAATTTATATGCCCAAAATATTTACTATGTTTAGTAGCTTTTCAATGGCATCATTAGCATTACCTGGGATGAGTGGATTTTTAGCAGAATTTTTCATTTTTTTAGGGATAGTTGTTAGTAACAAATATTCGTTTAATTTTAAAGTACTTATTACATTTATAGAAGCAATTGGAATAATATTAACTCCTATTTATTTACTATCCATGCTGCGTCAAATGTTTTATGGATATAAATTTTCTAAATTTTTTACTTTTTCTAATATGGATGCAGGACCACGTGAAATTTTCATTTTAATTTGTTTAATTTTTCCTGTTATAGGTATTGGTATTTATCCTAATTCAGTTTTATTTTTATGGAACAGTAAAGTAAATTTTCTTTTATCTAAATTTATTTTTTGAATTTATTAAAAAAATCAATAATATTTAATTTAATAAAAAGTTTATTACAATAAAAATTTTTTATTAATTAATTTTATTTCAAATAGTTAAATAAGAAAATATTTTTATATCATTTAACTATTTGAAGTTAATTTAATTTTTTCACTTTTAATAAAGTATTTAAATCCTAAAAGTTATTATTAAATTACTATATTAAAAATTAAAAACTTTTATTTTTAAGATAATAATAAATAAAAAAAAAAATTTTAAATATACCGCCACTCGGATTCGAACCGAGATGCGTTAGCACTGCTTCCTAAGAGCAGCGTGTCTACCAATTTCACCATGGCGGCTTATCACAAAATAATATAGCATAATTTACATTAAAAATCAATCTTTTTTATCAAATAAAACAATGTGTAAACTGTTTTTTAGTAAATAATATTAATTTAAATATTAAAAGTTAATGGGGTATAACGTAGTTTGGCAACGTGCCATCTTGGGGTGATGGAGATCGTGGGTTCAAATCCCACTACTCCAAAAAATGATAAAATTTTAAATTTTTTTTTTAATATCTAAGATAGTTTCATTTATTTTAATTAAATGAAACTATCTATTTTTTATTAAATATATTTATATTAAATATTTTTAATTTTTTTATAAAAAACTTTAGTTTTATGGTAAATTTGTGATTTTTTTAACTTTTTTTAATAATATATAATATATTGTATATTGTTGAAAAATACATTTTTGTATTTATATTAGTAGTTTTTATTTATTTATTAAAAATATTATTTAATATTATTGAGACATCTTAGAATTTTTTTCATTTGTTGTGTAATAAAAGCTTTTTGAACGGCCTGTTAAAATAGATTGAGCTAAAGAAAAAGCTTTTTCTTTAGCTTCTTTTGCTTTTTCTCTCCATATAGTTTCACGGATTTTTTTTTTCGACTTAGAAGTACGCTTTTTTGGAACGGCCATAAAGAAAAATTCCTTTTAAATTTATATTTTTAAATTTTTTTTTTATTCTCAAATATTTTTATATATTTTTATTTATACAATTCTTTTCCGTCTAAGTAAATTGAATCTACTACAAATCGTGCTGAAATTTGTCGATGTCCAAATTTACGTCTTGTTTTTTTTTTTGAATTCATTTTATAAACAGTAATTTTGTTTTCGAGATGTGAATGTAAAATTCTTCCTTTTACTATTGCATTTTTTAACCAAGGTTGTCCAATATTAATAGTAGTTTTATTACGAATCATTAATACTCGATAAATTAGTATTTTAGTATTGTAACTTAAATTTTTTGGTTTTAATGGAGCAAAATGACGAATATCATAAAATCTTCCTGGTTCTACCCGAAGCTGTTCACCTCCGGTTTCAATGATGGCATACATATTTGTTATAAAATTTATTGTAAATGAAAAAACATTATTATAAATTGAAAAAAGTAAGTTAATTAAATTTAATAAATAAAATAATTAATTTTAGTTATTTTATTTTTTGTAAAACTTTTATAAAGCAAATTTTTAATACTCTTAAAAATATATATCTCTTAGTTTAGAAACTATATATAATATCTTATTACTTCAATAATAATAAATAAAATTTTTTTTATTTATTTTATTTAATAATTTATTTTTTATAAATTTGTAAAGTAATTTTAATTAAAATTTTTGATAAATAGGATAATAATCCTAAACTTTTTCTTTGTTTTTAAGTCTATTTTTTTTAATCTAGTTAATTATAAACTAGAAATTAACAAAAAATAAGATTTTTTTATTATATAAAAAATTTATTTATGGAATTTGTATATCAATTTGTTTGGATTGTACCTTTTTTTCCATTTTTAGCTTCTATTCTTATAGGATCAAATTTACTTTTTTTTCCAAAATCTACAAAAAGTCTTCGTTATATATGGGCCATTGTTAGTATATTTGTACTATTTTTAGTTATGATTTTTTCTTTTGCTATTTTATGGCAACAATATATTGATAATACTATTCATCGATATTTATGGTCTTGGATTTTTGATAAAAATATTGATTTTAAAATAGGATTTTTAGTTGACCCACTTACTTCTACTATGTTAGTTTTAATTACTACGGTAGGAGTTCTTGTTATGATTTATAGTGATAGTTACATGTCTCATGATCAAGGGTATGTAAGATTTTTTGCATATTTGAGTTTATTTACGGCTTCAATGTTAGGTTTAGTACTTAGTCCTAATTTAATTCAAATTTATATTTTTTGGGAATTAGTAGGAATGTGTTCTTATTTATTAATAGGTTTTTGGTTTACAAGACCTAGTGCAGCTAATGCTTGTCAAAAAGCTTTTATAACAAATCGTATAGGAGATTTTGGACTATTATTAGGTATTTTGGGTTTTTATTGGCTGACTGGTAGTTTTGAATTTGAAATTTTATTTAAACGATTTAATGAATTACTTATTAACCATCAAGTTAATTTATATTTTGCTAATTTATGTGCGCTTCTTTTGTTCTTCGGACCTATTGCAAAATCGGCTCAATTTCCACTACATGTATGGTTACCAGATGCAATGGAAGGACCAACTCCAATTTCTGCTTTAATACATGCTGCGACTATGGTAGCTGCAGGTATTTTTTTAATTGCTCGATTATTTCCTCTTTTTCAAGCTTTGCCTTATATAATGAATATTATTTCTTGGATAGGAGCACTAACTGCTTTATTAGGAGCTAGTATAGCTCTTGTTCAAAAAGATCTTAAAAAAGGTTTAGCTTATTCTACAATGTCTCAATTAGGTTATATGATGTTAGCTTTAGGTATAGGGTCATATCAAGCAGGTTTATTTCATTTAATTACACATGCTTATTCAAAAGCTTTGTTATTTCTTGGATCTGGGTCTGTTATTCATTCTATGGAATCAATAGTTGGTTATTCTCCTAATAAATGTCAAAATATGGCTTTTATGGGCGGTTTAAGAAAATTTATGCCAATTACAGGAACAACTTTTCTTATAGGTACATTTTCTCTTTGTGGTATTCCTCCTTTTGCTTGTTTTTGGTCAAAAGATGCAATTATTACAGATAGTTGGTTATATTTTCCAGGTCTTGGATGGATATCTTCGCTTACAGCAGGACTAACGGCATTTTATATGTTTCGTATTTATTTTTTAACTTTTGAAGGATGTTTAAGAAGTAATTCAACTAATAAAATGGCTTTTATTAACTCTGTACCAATATGGGGAGATTTACAATCAAACAATAAAAAATTAGAGTTTATTTCAAAAAATTTAAATAGTAATAATAATAAACTTTTAGAAAACGAAAAATGCATATATCCTAAAGAAGCAGATAACAAAATGTTATTTACTTTAATAGTATTAGCATTACCTACTTTATTTATTGGTTTTTTAGGCGCGCCTTTTCCAGAAGGACAATCTGGATTTGATTTATTATCTCAATGGTTATCTCCAATTTTTAAAAACTCTTTTGAAATATCCTCTGGAAACTGGTTAGAGTTTGTATTAAATGCTATTAATTCTTTAACTATAGTTGTTATTGGAATACTTTTTGCTTTTATTTTATATGGACCTGTTTCATTTTTTCCACAAAACTTAGACAATTTTTTTGAATTTTTATTAAAAAAAAAATTCAATTATTTTTTTTCTTTTTTATATAATTGGTCTTATTTTAGAGGTTATATAGATTTCTATTATGATATAGTTTTTGTTAAAGGTACACGATTATTAGCTCAGTTTTTGTTAATTTTTGATGAACGTATAATTGATGGTATTGTAAATGGATTTG